GTATTGAATTAGCACTACATATTTAATAAAGATAAATACAAAAAGTTATAGGCGTAAAAAAAATTCGGAGAGAAGTATAAAAAAATCTTGATTGGGTTTACGCAATCAATATAAGTAAAAAAAGTAAGCTTAAATCCCATGTTTTTTTATGAACAAATAAAATAAATAAAAAAAAAATATAAAGTTAAAGTTTCAACGAAAAATAAACCATTATTGAATTAGCGATAATGTAAAATTTTATATTTATAGATCCAACTATTTCATTCATTTATTCACTTGATCTTTTTTCTATCTATCTGTCTTATATGAATTTATCTCACTAAAATAAAAATAAATTTTTGTCGTTATAGACGACGACATCTTATGGTAGTAATAAGAAATTGAGTAGGAATAGAGCAAAAGGGGGGGAGTTGTATAGAAAGGGTTATACAAAGTTATATACAAGTCACCCCCCCCCTTTTTATTTATTGTATTTCATTAATTGAATTTAATCTGTTAATTAAGAGAAAGGTCCATAAAAACTCCCGCCTTCTTTGAAATGTCATGAACAGTTCCCGTAGGTTGAGCGCCCTTTTCAAGGAAATATAGAATAGCAGGAACATTTAAATAAGTTTGATTCTTTATCGGATCATAAAAACCCACTTTCCGAAGATCTCTTCCTTCTCTTCTGGATCGAACATCAATTGCAACGATTCGATAAACCGCCCATTGGGATAGATGTAGATGAATAATACCCCCCCTAGAACCGTATAAGAAGTTTTCTCCTCGTACGGCTCAAGAAAATTAGAAATTTTGTCTATATATAGAATTTCTAATTAATGTCAAATGGATCCATCAAATCATCAAATCAATTAAACTATGATTTAAGTACTTTTTCTTATTCTTGTCCGAAAAAGAAAAAAATCATTCGTATTCACATCCTCCTAACTCAAGTTGGATAACTCTCAAATAATCCAAAGAAAAACCTTTAGGCATTTCCTTTATTGAGCGGTCTCTAACCACGCATTTTTTGTCTGTCTCCTTTAGAATTTATTTTGATTCTTCATTATGATCCATTTTTTGAGACAACTGAAAACGGTATTTACTTGTTCCAGGATTCTTTATCGTTGCCTTGAATCGTTGGGTTTAGACATTACTTCGGTGATCTTTAATCATTTAAAAAAATGGCAGCAACATACCATTTTTGCAATTTCTTTCTTTCAAAGAATTATACAAATGGTTGATTCCCATGTGATACACTTTTGATCGAAAGAGTTTTACCAATTCCAATAAATTTTCGTTATGAATTTAAAACTTGTTAGAATTGGATCCTTTCGATTTCTATATTGAAAATATACTTACGAAGTTGTTTCAACTTATTAATTAACACTAACCCTAGATCCATGTCCCTAAAAAATGAATCAATACTTTTTACTCGAGCTCCATCATGATCATGTACTATTTACATCGCAACCCTCAAAAAATGAGGTTTTTCCGGTGGAACAGAACAAACGATGTCGAGCCAAGAGCACCCTCATTCCTATATAATTAATATAAAAAAATGGTGGATGTAAGAATCCACAACCGACCATATCCTTCAAGTCGCACGTTGCTTTCTACCACATCGTTTTAAACGAAGTTTTACCATAACATTTCTCTAGTAGGTTGCTGTAACCAGTATGTAATTGATTCAATTATGGAATCATGAATAATCATTGGTTCGGTCGGTACATAGTAATCTATACTTTTATGAATGGGTAGTTTCTGAAGAAGTCTCAACAAGAATTCAATTTACCCCATATAATATATCTATTTTTTGTCTTTTTTAATTTAATGGGGTGGGGAATAAAGACTGATGTAAGGGAGGATTGGGGTTGTTATTATTTTTGATAAATCATAATCGAAAGAAAAGAACTAGGAGATCCCCATATCTATATCTATCATATAGACTAAACAAATGTTTCTGAAAGTAATTATCGAAATAAAATAAAGTTTTCAATGAAATAGAACGATAACAAGACATACATATAAGCATTTCCTCATTTTCTGCGTAGTTTATTTGACCTGAAAAATTCAATAATCTTTCTGCAATTTTTACCTAAGGTAGTGAATAAGATAATAGATTTTGTCTCAATTGTTACATAGATTTAGAATTATTCATTAGAATTAGAGAAACCACAAAATACTTAAAAACGAGGTTCAAAGAAAATACATATGTTACGTATGTAACTTGATTGTTTTTTAATGATACTCGGACAGACGCAGACACTGAAATTGGTATTTTTCGTTGACGATTAACTCCTATCTACTCCGTCAATTCTATGAAGATGATGAATCATAAATCAAAAAAGAATCCTATATTATATGTAGTTTAGGGAGTGCTAGACTATTTTGTATAAATGCAAGTTAAAACAAGTCCAGATTAAGTCATTGCTCCTTTTTTTTTTACTTTAAACCAGTTAATCCTATTGATTATTGATTGAAGTTAATTAGTACCCCAATATCAAACGAACACCCGCGGTTATAATTTAGAAATCCACAGAAAATTAAGAATCAGACTGCACCACCATTTAAAGTTAAAGTATAGGGAAAAAAAAAGAGAGGCTTTCGCATTTATATTTAGAATGCATCATTGAAAATTCCAATGGATATAAGAAGTAAGGCTTTTTTTTTTTTTTATGAGTAACTAATTTAAATATGAAAGGTATGGACATAGAATGAAAAGCCCGTCCCCGGATCTTTTTTTTATATTATAATAAAAACTCTTTTCTTTTGATCTATGTTCCCATCTTACTTGGATACAAATAGATTCAATTACATCTGTGTGTTATTTGGTGTTATTTGAACACGATTAAATTTGCGAAAAAGATATAATTCAGATAAGAATTAATTATTATAAGAAAAAAGAATCATATTCTATCCAATATTATTATACTCTTAATAAAAAAAAAAGACAATCTTTTATTCTGATATAAAATCGGTATTATGATACGATATATATAATCTGATATGATATATATAATAGGTATGCTCTGGGACGGAAGGATTCGAACCTCCGAATACCGGGACCAAAACCCGTTGCCTTACCACTTGGCCACGCCCCATTTTATATTTATATTCGACATTAATAAACACTAATATTCTTATTAGTTGTTCGTCAATTATAGTCTAAATATCTATAGAATAGATTGTTACTAGGATTTTGATACATTTAGATATAGAATTAAACTAAATTTATTGATCATTACATATAATTCAATTAAGATATTGTATGAAAGTATGATTTCTTCTATTCTCTTTTAATTTGAGAATTGAAGTATTTTTGGTTGAGTTAGTTCAAATCAAAGAAAAGTTTTTTGATCTACCTTTTTTTTTTATTTTTACTCATTTTTTTATATAACTTAAACTAAAAAAAAAAATAACATTATATTATTATATTATTAATATATTATAATAATTAATATATTATAATAATTAATATATTATAATAATTAATATATTATTTTATTTTATTAATAACAATAACTCATATTAATAACTCAATCAAAATAAATACAATTATCTTCAAGAACAAAACAAAAAAAACAAAACGTTTGTTATGCTTAATATCTTTAGTTTGATCTGTATCTGGTTTAATTCTACTCTTTCTTCAAATAGTTTTTTCTTCGCCAAATTACCCGAAGCCTACGCTTTTTTGAATCCAATCGTAGATTTTATGCCAGTAATACCTGTGCTATTTTTTCTCTTAGCTTTTGTTTGGCAAGCTGCTGTAAGTTTTCGATGAGATTTTGAATACTGTCCTAGAAAAATTCATGATTTATTATAAAAAAAAGATTCTAACAATTGATAAGATCAGATAAGTCTTATAGTATAAAGCTTCAATTCAAATATTGAAATTCTTGTATCGCCACGATAAGTCTGGAGATCACCCCATTTACTAATTCGGACCCTTTTTTTACATTGAAAGAACCTATTTATTAGAGTCCCCACAATTAGATATTGTGGGTATGCAAAAAATTTTGTTAATGAAAGACTTGACTCATATTACATTACAAATGAATTTATGAAAATTCTTTTCTATTTTTTCTATTTCTAGCTTTATAAAAACCATTTTTGATGTCAAAATGTGGTATAAAAATGGAGAATCTATTCTCTTTTTTTTTTCCAAAAAAATGATCTTGGAGATTGTGTAATGCTTACTCTCAAACTATTTGTTTACACAGTAGTGATATTCTTTGTTTCTCTCTTTATCTTCGGATTCCTATCTAATGATCCAGGACGTAATCCTGGACGTGAAGAATAAAAAATAAAGTTTTTGTTTTCCTTGCTCGATTTTTAAATGTTCTTAGGATTTTATCTATTCCACATCTTTAACTACTTTAACTATTAAATAAAAAAAAAAAAGACTCGTCGAAATTGAAAGAGAAATAAAAAATACCACGTCATTGACAAAAGCGGAAAGAGAGGGATTCGAACCCTCGGTACGAAAAACCCGTACAACGGATTAGCAATCCGACGCTTTAGTCCACTCAGCCATCTCCCCCAATCGAAAAAGGATAATTACTATGTTACATTACACAAAAAGTAAGGTTTGAAAAAAGAGTCTTTCTTTCTTTTATACCTCTTATTTTTATTTTTTATATTATTATTATTTTTATTATATATAATAAAAATAATATAAAATATATAGAAACTAAAAGTAATTCCATTGAGATAAAGTAAGGGCTCGAAAGAGATATCTCCAATCCACTATTCCAATGAATATAAATTATAATTCTATAATTATATATTATAAGTAATAAGTAATAATAGTAATAATATATATTATAAGTAATAAATTATATATTACTACTATATAATTTAATATATAATAAAAGTACCTTTTTGATTTCGTCTCCAAGAGCTTTTTTTAATTCCACAGCCCGGCCTGGTCAGTACCTCGCTGGGCCTTTTTTGTTCCAATGAATCATAGAAAAAATGATTTATTTGATTTGAAAAAAGGATACTTGTTATTAAAACAA